CGCTCTTTATTAGTGGGGAGGAATAGTGCGGGAATGGCGGTTCTCAGACGAGGGAATCGCTCTTCTCTAACTAAATCAAAATAGGCTAGAATGCTTCTATCGATAGAGCTTTCACGTCTGCGCATAGAATCGTTTTTTTTGCCTTTACATTTCGTTCTTACCATATCATGGGCTGTTGGATCGGAATCCGTGTGATGGTTCGAGAGCGGTTTCAAATATTTATTTTTCGCATCCATCTTCGGCCTTGTGTTACCTGCGGGACTTAGTTAGTGGTCGAGTCGTTTTTGGTAATTGACACCCGTCGCATTAGTTTCAATTCATATGTTACCATTCATAGTGAAGTAGCCCTCTTTTTGATGTCTGAGTGCCTTATTCTATCTATCAAAGTCCTTCTTTGTCTATTTGATTTTCTCGAAGGTCCGCTAGAAAAGCCTAAACGTCCTTCTAAAGCGCTAACGAGCAAGAAAACGGATGCGCGTTAGCGCAAGGGCTTTCGCGCAGCTCAATCCCTTTCTTTGTTCTTTCTATAGTAAGGGGCCTTTTCTTGCAGGATGCCGGGTGCGCAGGAACGCCCAACCAGGTTTCCGCCTTCATTTGGTCGTGCTGCTATGATGTAACGTGCAGTCGTCCCGAGGCAGCAGGATTATGGTAAGGGGCCCCCTCTTTTCTCTCCCTTAAACTCCTTTATAGATTTCGAGTCGGGAATAGAGCAGTGGCTTATTCGGCGCTATATCACAATTCATTCATTCTCGGGCATAGCTGTTCACGAAACGTGGCATGGGACATCGCGGGAGTCTTACATCTGAGCGAGAGGTCAGACCAATCCCATTCATCCTGGTCCGATCCGAACGGATCTTGTTGAATGAATTGATCCATTGTTGTATGCCCTAATTATACAATTTTTTTCCTACTCCTGAGATTGAGATATAGTGGAAACTTTTTTTTATGGTGGAGAGTAGGGGGTCAAAACACCAATGCAGCAAAGAACGACTGCATGAATCGGAATCCACTTATATTAAGATTAAGACAAACGACCGAGAAATAAAGGCTTCACGTTCTCCAAGTGGTTGATCTTAGCGTGCTAGCCGCTGCTTCATTTCGTAGAGTGATAACGCTTTCTCTTCTCTTTCTTAGCGCTCCGCCCCCCCTTGTATAGTAAGGGCAACTCTGGTTGCGCGGCTTTCTCTTATATGGGTCTATTTTCTCTGACTTGACTCAGCTTGACCTACTTGACTCAGCGGTTAGAGTATCGCTTTCATACGGCGAGAGTCATTGGTTCAAATCCAATAGTAGGTAAAACCGGCCGAAACCCCTGCGCCAGCATGACAGCAAGCACGGACTGGGAGCAAGGAGTCAGCTGAATGACCAAAGCATCGGTTGCTTTCTTTCAGAACCTTCTTCGACCGCCTTGCTTAGCGCAAGCACTAAGCAAGTAACTCCCCCCCCCCTCTCTTCTTCTCTTCATGTATGTGGGCTGCCTACCCGTCCCGAATAGACGAACAGGAACAAGCTGAAATTCAAGAGTATACTTTGTTTGGGTTAGGCGAAGTCCAGAGGTGGAGCGAGATACCTCCATGCCGAGAAAGTAATGCAGCGGATGAAAAAGACAAATGGGTTGCGTTACTCTAACAAGTAAGCAAGTTTACTTTACTGCCTTAGCGTTTCGCACTAAGAAAGTAAACTACCACAGGAAATAGGCTTCTTCCGCCGGAAAAGCTCTTCTTATCCTAAAAAAAATCCATTCCTTCGCGCGGGGCTCTTCACGCCCTTAGGACTAACTTCCTTTTGGGTCGAGTGAAAGACATCGCTCGCACGAGAAACTTCGCAGCCACCCGTTAGGTCCGATCCACTCCGATTGACTTAGTGCTTGTCTATTTAGCCCCGGTTTCTAAACGTAACAAGGCCCATATTATTTTTAGATAAATAAAAATCCCTCGCGGCTCCCTGCCGCAGTAACGAGACACTCCCCAAGAAACAAAAATGAGTTGCAGGGACAGATCCATTTCCTCCGGCGGGGAAAATCCATTCGGATGTATAGGACGAGAGCCATGCCCCTAGCCTCAAGAATGACCTCTCTGAGGCACGCACCAGTGCGGAAGAACCACAACGGCTATACATATCAGCGGAACATTCTTTTCGCAGAAGAACGGAGAAGGCGGAAGTGAGACAGACGACTATTTTCATAGAGAGGACCTGACTAAACATCATCAGCGAGAAGTCACGTCTTGCTTGCTAACACAATATCTTAAGTAGTAAATGGCCACATCCATTCGCCTTGACCGGATCATAGCGTTAGCGGAGTCCCCAGAACAGAAGAACCGATCGGCATGTTGACCTCCTCATCCATATGAAGTGGATCAATTAGAGTTCCCAAGAGGATTTAGAACCCCAGTCTTTACTGTGGGAGGATTCTAGAAGAGTAACAATGGAACACATTGCTCAATTTACCAATCAATGTGGTAATGCAGTGATCAAAAAATGAAGCTTTTTCCAACCTTGTCAGCCTTTGAATGGTATAGAAGTTTGGAGCCCCTATCTGGGATGAATGAGTTGGAAACCCTTTTCCATGCTCGGTTTGGAAGCACTCAAGCCACATGCGACAACAAACCAGTGAAAACGCTGCGCTCTTTCTCCAAAGGCGCCAAAGGCGAAGATGTAAGCTCGTTGTGTTGACCAGATGGATAATCAACAAGTATGCAGAATTGGGCTGAAAGGTCTAAATAATGAGATCAGAATGCATCTTAATGCTATGAGGATTAAAGACTTTGGGGATCTTGTTACTGAGGCTTCCAATTATGAAAGGATGATTAAAGAAAGAACAGAGTTTCAAGAAGAATGCTTCAAGAGGGACTTACTATCCAAGCCATGAGATCAATGCTATTAACTATGGCGCGGAAGAACCTGATTTTGAATATGACCCTTTCTATGAGGAGTAAGAGCTTTAGATATGCGCTGCGGAGTGAGTAACAAGGGGATGCCAACAAACTCTGGTGGAGAAGACGGATGGAGGATGATGCTTATGCTGGCCGTCCTAAGATTGAAAGATGGGAAGTTTTGAAGAAAGAATTGAAGGATCAGTTCCTTCCTTGCAAGACAGCATGGGTTGCAAGAGACTCACTCAAGAAATTGAAGCATACTGGCACGGTGAGGGAATATGTGAAAGAATTCAGTTCCTTGATGCTTGACATCAAGAATATGTCCGAGGAGGACAAGCTCTTCCCTTCCCTTCTAGATTCTATTTATCTTCCACCCGATATCTTTTAAAATGCCTCTACCACCCTCTTAGCAGGTCGGTCAGTCTCAGTAGTAGAGGAAGAAGAGTCCACTGATCATCAGTTACATCACAGTAGTGGTCCTCTTGCCGCGGAGTCAGCCCTTAATGGGCAATTCAGACATCAGATTACACACCGCAGTTGAACCGTGCTTTAGACCACCGGGCATAGCAGAATGAGGAGGCTCGGCCTGCAAGCTCTAGCATACTATAGTAGACAGAAAGCACAGCGTAACCAATCCAGCCGACAGAAGCAAAGCTAAGAGCTCAACGAACGAGTAAAGAAAGCAAGGGTAGCAGCCCCTTGTCTCGAGTATTCCCCATACTTAGGATTATGCTTCTTCTCCTCTACACTTTGCAGAGCCTAACTGTCCGGAACAGAACCAGCATAGCTCGCAATTCATTGTAGGTATCGAATCGAGGTTTCAACGACTGAGACAGGTCAGTGAGTAATGGAATAGCCCGTTGGGCACTACCGGACACAATGAGAAGGAAGAGAAGCGGCTCAGCCAGCAGCACAGTCCTAGGGCTTCATCAGCGAAGGAATAGCACAACTGTCACTAGCGAAGCGAAGCGCTCCAACCAAAGAAAGTCAGGGGGGCCGCCTTGCGCAGCTTTAGAAAGGAGAGAATTTAATAAAGTAACTCTCTCCAACCTTTTCTATCTATCCTTAGAAGTAGGGCGAGAGAAAGTCAATATGAGCGTTGGTTTTTCCAACGAAACTAAGCACTTTTTGGTCTTTATCATTCGTAAGGCTCAGTCCCACACTCTGACTTCAATGATGGGAACAACCTCCGCACTCCGGCGCTCTAATGAACAACAGTTCTCCGCCTTACTTCGGGAGTTACATTCGGAACTTAATGTTATGTTCACGCGGTGATATTCTATCTTTCCAAAAGTACTACCCTGTACGTAGTCTATGTCTGGGGAGCATACTTGACAGGAGATCCTTCGGCTGAACTTGTCCCCTGAGCCAATCCACTAGTCTTCCCTTCCCATACGGGGGTTAAGTGCTTTCCAGCCATATCCATATTCTGGTAACCTTGGACGATAGCTTTCCCCCGATCAACCGCCTATATTATCAGTCGGCTTGCCAATCAACTGACCCGCTTTCCTTGGCTAAAGTAAAGGGGATCGATCCCAGACGAGAATGGACTTCTCCGTAATGTAATAATGTAATAGAAGAGTAACAGTCTCTTCTCGAGGGGGTGACTAACCTTGGTTGGGAGGTAGCCCTAAGGTTACGATCCGTTGGGTTGGAAAACAAACCTGCATCCTATTTCCTCCATAAGCCCTACCGATTGAGAAGGAGATTAAGTGGAAAACCACTAAGATCGGATCTCTCACGGAAAAGGTGAGGCCTTAATCTATGGCGATCTATGTCTTTCTTGTACCATTTATGTATTTCTCAGCAACGATGCCCCTCTTTCTTATGAGACTTCTTTCTTTACTAGGAAGTGCTTTCGGTGTTTTTATAGCAAATGCATTCGGACGATCAGAAGGAACCGCTATCCATATCACAGGAATATTCTTTATTACATTTGGCATAATTCTTTTGGGCTTCATCTTTCTCTTTCGTTTTTATTCTTGTCGTTTGAAAGACAAGTACGGCTTTCCACTTGTACTTGTTCTCTATCTATCTTTGTTAGTTTTTATATATTTTTGGTGCTTTTTGATCCGGATCTACGTCTTTTCTCACCTAGGTCTCGATTTAAGCGCATTCTTCCCCCTTGTCTCGACTGTCGTGGGAGGGCAGCAAGCACTTCCTCTTCCGGGCCCCGCCGGTCCATCAAGCTCGTCCTCCTGGACGTCCTTTGACGAGGGAGTCCTCTTGGAACCTTTCTCCCCCTACGAATCGGAGGGCCAGGGAAGCAATTCCATCCATTCTCCCATGCCAAGGGCGTCCCGCGATGAGGCGGGACCCTCCCAGCCAGCACCCTCCCACTCCCATGAGTGGATGCTTGCTAACGAGCGCTTTTGCGCTCTGCTGGAACGTCACCTGCAGAAATACAGTGCACTCCCCGACGTTCTGGCTAAGTATCCTCAGCTCCGGGAGGCCGATTTTCATGATTTGGCCGAAAAGATGGCCTTGAGTTTGGACGTAGATTTCAAATCTGCCTCCGAGATTGATGCGCTTGCGGCTTCAGAGCCCTTGCGTACGTACAGCAAAGCCAAAAGCTCGTTACAGAGCTTCTTAGAGGCCCATTACTCAGATTAAATCCATTTTTTCGTTGGAAAAACCAATGCGCCCGGATAGATAGAAAAGGTTGGAGAGAGTTACTTTAACCGCTTTCCAAATATACCCCGCTAAAAGGGTGAGGGAACTAGAATTGTAACCATAAGGAAATAAAAATGACTATAAGGAACCAACGATTCTCTCTTCTTAAACAACCTATATCCTCCACACTAAATCAACATTTGATAGATTATCCAACCCCGAGCAATCTTAGTTATTGGTGGGGGTTCGGTGCGTTAGCTGGTCTTTGTTTAGTCATTCAGATAGTGACTGGCGTTTTTTTAGCTATGCATTACACACCTCATGTGGATCTAGCTTTCAACAGCGTAGAACACATTATGAGAGATGTTGAAGGGGGTTGGTTGCTCCGTTATATGCATGCTAATGGGGCAAGTATGTTTCTCATTGTGGTTCACCTTCATATTTTTCGCGGTCTATATCATGCGAGTTATAGCAGTCCTAGGGAATTTGTTTGGTGTCTCGGAGTTGTAATCTTCCTATTAATGATTGTGACAGCTTTTACAGGATACGTACTACCTTGGGGTCAGATGAGCTTTTGGGGAGCTACAGTAATTACAAGCTTAGCTAGCGCCATACCTGTAGTAGGGGATACCATAGTGACTTGGCTTTGGGGCGGTTTCTCCGTGGACAATGCCACCTTAAATCGTTTTTTTAGTCTTCATCATTTACTCCCCTTTATTTTAGTAGGCGCCAGTCTTCTTCATCTGGCCGCATTGCATCAATATGGATCCAATAATCCATTGGGTGTACATTCAGAGATGGATAAAATTTCTTTTTACCCTTATTTTTATGTAAAGGATCTAGTAGGTTGGGTAGCTTTTGCTATCTTTTTTTCCATTTGGATTTTTTATGCTCCTAATGTTTTGGGGCATCCCGACAATTATATACCTGCTAATCCGATGCCCACCCCGCCTCATATTGTGCCGGAATGGTATTTCCTACCGATCCATGCCATTCTTCGTAGTATACCTGACAAAGCGGGAGGTGTAGCCGCAATAGCACCAGTTTTTATATGTCTGTTGGCTTTACCTTTTTTTAAAAGTATGTATGTGCGTAGTTCAAGTTTTCGCCCTATTCACCAAGCAATATTTTGGTTGCTTTTGGCGGATTGCGTACTACTAGGTTGGATCGGATGTCAACCTGTGGAGGCACCATTTGTTACTATTGGACAAATTTCTCCTTTAGTTTTCTTCTTATTCTTTGCCATAACGCCCATTTCGGGAAAAGTTGGAAGAGGAATTCCTAATTCTTACACGGATGAGACTGATCACACCTGATCAGTGAAAAATTCTGACACCAATCATTTACGAGTGAGTATTACACCTGACAAGCGGATGAGTTTTCTAGTTGGCTATGTGCTTAGATAGGTAAAAGATACTCGGGCTGAACTTTTAAATCCGGGGCTTTGTTCCCCCTCCCTGAAAGTCGCATAGAGGAGTATCTGTATCACGCCCACTGATGAGAAAATGACCTTATATCCTCTTCTAGGTAGAAGAGTATTCTGCATGAATATGCTTCTGCACTGGGAATATATCATAGCCAGAGATCATAAAGGATGGGATGGGAATGGAGGCATTCCTGCGGGGGGGGGGGAGGGAAGTATAGTGAACAGTTAAGCGGCTATCCGGAGGGCAAGCGGGTAACCGACTAGTCAAAACTTAGGTAGGTCGATCGTCCTCCAATAACAGCAGGGTAGCCCCCCTGCCTTACTGGTCAGGACAAACTGGAAACGAGGCACTCCAGGGTAGAAGGTATACATAGACTACCCAAAGCCAAAACAGCCCTCATACTAGGAAACTAAATACAATGCCCAATTCTGTCAGTAAAAGGAATCTGGAACAAATCTTACGTCTCGTTTTCTTTACTCTTCTGAGCGCTCTTTGTTTAACCCAACCTTGGATGGGACTCTACCTCGCTATTGACACTAGTTGTGACTATGCCTCTCCACTAATGAATGTTCTTTCTGCCTATC